AAGGGAAAAAGAGAAAAAAAACGAAGAAAAAAAAGAGGAAAATGAACGTATAGTAATATCAGAAACTTGGGATAGCATTATATTTGCTCAAGCAATAAGAGGTTTGATGTTAGTAACCCAATCTTTTCTTAGAAAATACATTGTATTGCCTTCATTGATAATTGCTAAAAATATTGGCCGTATGTTATTATTCCAATTCCCCGAATGGTATGAGGATTTGAAGGAGTGGAATAGAGAAATGCATGTTAAATGCACTTATAATGGTGTTCAATTATCAGAAACAGAATTTCCCAAAGATTGGTTAACGGACGGTATTCAGATAAAGATTCTATTTCCTTTCTGTTTGAAACCTTGGCGAAGATCTAAAATACGATCTCATCCTAGGGATCAAATAAAAAAAAAAGGAAAAAAAGACAATTTTTGTTTTTTAACAGTTTGGGGAATGGAAGCGGAATTCCCTTTTGGGAATCCCCGAAAAGGACCTTCCTTTTTTGAACCCATTTATAAAGAACTCCAAAAAAAAGTTAGAAAAGTGAAAAAGGATTTCTTTCTACTTCTAAAAGTTTCAAAAGAAAAAACAAGATGGATCCTTAAAATACTTCTAGTTCTAAAACGAATAATGAAGGAAATTCAAAAAGTAAACCCAATATTCTTATTTGAATTGAGCAAGGCGAAAGTATATGAAACGGCTGAAAATGGAAAAGATTCCAAAATAAATAATAAGATTATTCACAAATCAACCATTCAAATCCAATCCATGAATTGGACAAATTATTCACTCATAGAAAAAAAGATGAAAGATCTTTCTGATAGAACAATCACAATCAGGAATCAAATAGAACGAATCACAAAAGACAAGAAAAAAATAATTCTAACTTGTGATGATAAAAGATCGAAATCACAGAAACATATTTGGCAGATATTCCAAAGAATAAATATACGATTAATACGTAAATCACATTATTTTATGAAATCTCTGATTGAAAAAATATATATAGATATCTTGCTATGTATGATTACCATTCACAGGATCTATTTCCAACTTTTCTTTGAATCAACAAAAAAAATAATCAATAAATCCGTTTACAACGATCAAACAAATCAGGAAGGAATTGATGAAAGAGATCAAAATACAATGAACTTTTTTTCCACTATAAAAAAGTCCTTTTCGAATACTAATATTAGTAATAGTACTAAAATGTATTATGACTTATCCTCCTTGTCCCAAGCATATGTATTTTACAAATTATCACAAACCCAATTACTTAACAAGTATCAATTGAAATCTCTACTTCAATATCAGGGGACTTATCCTTTTATTAAGGATAAAATCAAGGATTATTGTATGACACGAGGAATATTTGATTACAATTCAAGACATAAGAAAATTCATAAGTCTGGAATGATTGAATGGAAAAACTGGTTAAAGGGGCATTATCAATACAATTTATCTCAAACCAAATGGTCGCGGTTAGTACCGCAAAAGTGGCGAAATAGAATCAATCAACGTTATAGGATTCAAAATAAGGACTCAATTAAAGCGGATTCATATAAAAAAGAAAAAGACCAATTAATTCATTACGTGAAACAAAATTACTATGCAGCGGATTCATTGACAAATCAAAAAGAAAAATGGAAAAAACACTACAGATATGATCTTTTATCACATAAATATATGAACTATGGGGATAAGGAGGATTTTTATATTTATGGGTCAAGATTACAAGTAAACGGGGTTCACAAAATTCCATATAATTTCAATAAACCGAAATCCGAATCATTTTATGTATTGGTAAGTACAGCTATTAGTGATTATCTAGAAGAAGGATATATTATTGATACGCATAAAAATCTAGATAGAAAATATTTTGATTGTCGAATTCTCCACTTTTGTCTTAGAAAAAATATCGATATTGAGACCTGGACCAATACACATATTGGTACCAAAATTGATAAAAATACTAAGACTGAAAAAAAAATCAACAACAAATTGAAAAAAAAAGATATTTTTTCTCTTACGATTCATCAAGAAATCAACCCATCCAATCAAAAAAGTATTTTTTTTAATTGGATGGGAATGAATCAAGAAAGAGTTTATCATACCATATCAAATCTAGAATCTTGGTTCTTCCCAGAATTTGTCTTACTTTTTGATGCATATAAGATTAAACCATGGATTATACCAATCAAATTACTTCTTTTTGACTTTTATTTTTATAAAAATAAAAGTCAAAATAAAAACATCAATATAAATAGAAAAAATAATCTTCAGATGATATCTCATCAAAAAAAATATCTTAAATTAGAAAATTCCAACCAACAAAAAAATGAGCAACAGGACCAAGTAAATCTTGTATCAGATCTACGAAAAGAAAAAAAAAAAAAAGATATTGAAGAGAATTATGCGAGATCAGACATTACCATTAAAAAAGGTAAGAAGAAAAAACAATCCAAGAAAAACAAGGAAGCAGAACTAGATTTCTTCCTGAAAAAATATTTCCTTTTTCAATTAAGATGGGATGACTCCTTGAACCAAAGAATGATCAATAATATCAAGGTATATTGTCTCTTACTTAGACTGATAAATCCAAAAGAAATTGCTATATCCTCGATTCAAAGAGGAGAGATACATCTGGATGTAATGCTAATTCAGAAAGATCTAGCTCTTACAGAATTGATAAAAAAAGGAATATTAATTATCGAACCAATTCGTCTATCTATAAAAAGGGATGGAAAATTGATTATATATCAAACTATAAGTATTTCATTGGTCGAGAACAATAAACACCAAACTAATAGAAAATGCATAAAAAAAAGATATATTGATAAGAGGAATTTGGATAAACCCATTGTACGATATGGGAATATGCTTGTGAATGGGGACACAAATTATTATGATTTCCTTGTTCCTGAAAATATTCTATCTCCTAGACGTCGCAGAGAATTGAGAATGTTAATTTGTTTCAATTCCCATAATTGGAATGTTACGGATAGAAATAGAAATCCATTATTTTGCAATGAAAACAACATAAGAAACTCTGGAAAATTTTTGGATGAGGACAAGCATCTTAATACAGATACAAATAAATTCATTAAATGCAAATTTGTTCTTTGGCCCAATTACCGATTAGAAGATTTAGCTTGTATGAATCGCTATTGGTTTGATACCAATAATGGCAGTCGTTTCAGTATGTCAAGGATACATATGTATCCACGATTTAGAATTATTTAATTTAATAATATATTTCCTATATCATATATATCTATATTCCGTGACATTTTCGGTATATGAAAGCCGAAAGATGTATGCATATGCTATCTTATATTTTGGTAAATGATACAGATTGAATGGTGTATCCATTCAATTGGATATAGGAATAAATAAATTAGGGGAATCCTTTTAGATAGAAATAAATTCTTTTCTTTCGTTAATGCGGAAACATATTATCCCTTTCTATCCAAATCCAATTGCAAATTTGATTTGGATAAAATAAAGAAGTAGTATATGAATAAATCCAAATTTTTGTGTGTACTAGATGTGTGTACTAGATTAAAATAACTGGCATAATTCTTTTTTTTATTTTTCCTGATCGGAAAAATCCATGAAAAAGAAAGAAAAAGGATAGAAAAATTTTTTATGGTCAAAAATTCATTCATTTCCATTATTCCACAAGAAGAAAAAGAAGAAAACAAAGGTTCTGTTGAATTTCAAGTATTCAGTTTCACCAATAAGATACGGAGACTTACTTCACATTTGGAATTGCACAAAAAAGATTTTTTATCGCAAAGGGGTCTACGAAAAATTCTAGGAAAACGTCAACGGTTGCTGGCTTATTTGTCAAAGAAAAATAGAGTACGTTATAAGAAATTAATTGGTCAGTTGGATATTCGAGAGCCAAAAACTCGTTAATTTAATCGTTTGAATTTTTTTTTGTAGTATTCAATTTTTCGTTTTGATGAGTCTCGTTTTGAGGAATTCATGGAATAATGAATTAAGGAAGAAAAGATATGACAGTACCGGTTACAAGAAAAGATCTCATGATAGTCAATATGGGGCCTCACCACCCATCAATGCATGGTGTTCTCCGACTAATCGTTACTCTCGATGGTGAAGATGTTATTGACTGTGAGCCCATATTGGGCTATTTACACAGAGGAATGGAAAAGATAGCGGAAAATCGAACAATTATACAATATCTACCTTATGTAACACGATGGGATTATTTAGCTACTATGTTCACAGAGGCAATAACCGTAAATGCGCCAGAACAATTGGAAAATGTTCAAGTACCTCAAAGAGCTAGCTATATCAGAGTAATTATGCTGGAATTGAGCCGTATAGCTTCTCATTTGTTATGGCTTGGACCTTTTATGGCGGATATCGGTGCACAGACTCCCTTTTTCTATATTTTCAGAGAAAGGGAATTGATATATGATCTATTCGAAGCCGCCACAGGTATGCGAATGATGCATAATTATTTCCGTATTGGAGGAGTAGCTGCTGATCTACCTTATGGATGGATAGATAAATGTTTGGATTTCTGCGATTATTCTTTAACAGGAGTTGTTGAATATCAAAAACTTATTACGTGGAATCCCATTTTTTTGGAACGAGTTGAAGGAGTGGGCATTATTGGTGGAGAAGAAGCTGTAAATTGGGGTTTATCAGGACCGATGTTACGAGCTTCTGGAATCCAATGGGATCTTCGTAAAGTTGATCATTATGAGTGTTACAATGAATTCGATTGGGAAGTCCAATGGCAAAAAGAAGGAGATTCATTAGCTCGTTATTTAGTACGAATCGGTGAAATGAAGGAATCCATAAAAATTATTCAACAGGCTCTAGAAGGAATTCCTGGAGGACCTTATGAAAATTTAGAAGTACGACGCTTTGATAGAGCAAAGAATTCCGAATGGAATGATTTTGAATATAGATTTTTTAGTAAAAAACCTTCACCCAATTTTGAATTGTCGAAACAAGAACTTTATGTGAGAGTGGAAGCCCCAAAAGGAGAATTGGGAATTTATTTGATAGGAGATAATAGTGTTTTCCCCTGGAGATGGAAAATTCGTCCACCCGGTTTTATCAATTTGCAAATTCTTCCTCAGCTAGTTAAAAGAATGAAATTGGCTGATATCATGACGATATTGGGTAGTATAGATATCATTATGGGAGAAGTTGATCGTTGAAATGATAATTGATACGACAGAAGTACAAACTATCAATTCTTTTTCTACATCGGAATTTTTAAAAGAAGTGTATGGACTAATATGGATTGTACCCATTTTGACCCTTATATTGGGAATAACAATGGGGGTACTAGTAATTGTGTGGTTAGAAAGAGAAATATCTGCAGCGATACAACAACGTATTGGGCCCGAATATGCTGGCCCGTTGGGAATTCTTCAAGCTATAGCGGATGGGACTAAACTACTTTTTAAAGAGGACCTCCTCCCATCTCGAGGAGATATTCGTTTGTTTAGTGTGGGACCGTCTATAGCGGTTATATCAATTCTACTAAGTTATTTAGTAATTCCTTTGGGGTATCGTCTTGTTTTAGCCGATCTCAGTATAGGTGTTTTTTTATGGATCGCCATTTCTAGTATTGCTCCTATTGGGCTTCTTATGTCAGGATATGGATCGAATAATAAATATTCCTTTTTAGGTGGTCTACGAGCTGCTGCTCAATCTATTAGTTATGAAATACCATTAACTCTATGTGTGTTATCAATATCTCTACGTGTGATTCGTTGGAATATGAACTTTGAACCTCTCTTCTAGAAATAAAAGAAAAAGGAAAGAGGTTCAATGTATTGAATAGATGTTTTCATTTTTTTTTTATTCAGCATTCGGGTTGATGAGTTAAACCAGATAGTTATATGAGTGAAACTAAACAGCTTCCAAATTTGTAGTAAGAAGAAACAATCTCATTCCCTATGTACAAGAATAAAGTTGAAGTAAAAATAAGCAGTGTAAACTGCTTACCCCAAGATTAAGATTTTTTTATTAGTCATCATATCTTGAAGCGGGCGCAAACAAAAGATCAACTGTATGGAGTTTCTACTACTGTCTCGTATGTATTACTATAACGGGGATCAATCAAAAGTCAGTGGACGGTTAGGAACACCAAGGTACACAAAGGATTAGTAATGGAGATAATGTAAGGTATCAAAAAAGAGGTATTTCTTCATAAAACGAATCATAATAAGGACTTGAAATTGGTAGAAATGATCAAGTAGTACTTCCCTACGATTCCGATCTAGAGTATGCTCCTATTCACTGGTTAAAGAAATGACTATCAAGAACGAATTAATCCTTTATTTTATTTTTGAGTATCCTCCTCTGAGACAGAAGAACAGGAAAAAAGAAATGGAATGCAGTAATTGAATGAATAATAAAAAAGGGGGATCCTTATTTATTCTTTTCTCTATCCATATTCATACATATCGAATTCTTATCACAATTCATGAACTAATGACTAATTCTTTTTATTTTGTATTGATTGGTATAAGGAGTATTTTATTGAAATATTAAGTTATTACCGAACAAAGATAAATTTTTATTGTAAAGGATGAGATCAATTCGGAAGCACTTTTTTTCTTATTCTAGCAGACAGAATTCCATTGGTCTAATTTGGGACTTTCCGACGTATCTTTATTCTATCTATCCAAAGATGGCGATAATACCGAACCCGTCCTTACATTTTTTTGTGGCCATCGAGGAGCCGTATGAAGCTGAGGTCTCACGTACGGTTTTGAAATAGCGATGGGAACAGTGATGTTATTATCGACTATGATTATCTAACAGTTCAAGTACAGTTGATATAGTTGAAGCACAGTCAAAATATGGTTTTTGGGGGTGGAATCTGTGGCGTCAGCCTATAGGATTTATTGTTTTTCTAATTTCTTCTCTAGCCGAATGTGAGAGATTGCCCTTTGATTTACCAGAAGCGGAGGAGGAATTAGTAGCAGGTTATCAAACCGAGTATTCGGGTATCAAATACGGTTTATTTTATCTTGCTTCTTACCTAAATTTATTAGTTTCTTCATTATTTGTAACAGTTCTTTACTTAGGTGGGTGGAATTTATCTATTCCGTATATATCCATTTCTGAGCTTTTCGGAATAAATAAAATCGCCGGCATTTTTGGAATGACAATGGGTATCCTTATTACATTAACTAAAGCTTATTTGTTTCTCTTCATTTCTATCACAACAAGATGGACTTTACCTAGAATGAGAATGGACCAGTTATTAAATCTTGGATGGAAATTTCTTTTACCTATTTCTCTAGGTAATCTGTTATTAACAACTTCTTCCCAACTTGTTTCATTATAAATAAGAGAATACGATAACACTATTTTAGATTCATAATCTCTATCAAACAAGAGAAAGAAACGTCAAATTTTTCATGTATATCTACAATATGTTCCCTATGGTAATTGGGTCCATGAATTATGGTCAACAAACAATACGAGCTGCAAGGTACATTGGTCAAAGTTTCATAATTACCTTATCCCACACAAATCGTTTACCTGTAACTATTCAATATCCTTATGAAAAATCGATCACATCAGAGCGTTTCCGGGGTCGAATCCACTTTGAATTTGATAAATGTATTGCTTGTGAAGTATGTGTTCGTGTATGCCCGATAGATCTACCCGTTGTTGATTGGAGATTTGAAAGAGATATTAAAAAGAAACAATTACTTAATTATAGTATAGATTTTGGGGTTTGTATATTTTGTGGTAACTGTGTCGAGTATTGTCCAACAAATTGTTTATCAATGACTGAAGAATATGAACTTTCTACTTATGATCGTCACGAATTGAATTATAATCAAATTGCTTTGGGTCGATTACCAATCTCAATAATTGGAGATTACACAATTCAAACAGTTATGAATTCGACTCAAATAAAAATAGACAAAGATGAACCCTTTGATTCAAGAACAATTACCGATTACTAAGATTTTGTTTTGATATAAAGGATCCAAGCTTTTTATTTTGGGTAGTCAGTAACTACAAATAAAAACTAATGATTGTTGAGAATCACTCTTTGATTTAAACTTAAAATATATTTTTCGTGATGACTTCGAAATAGCAAATTTCAACTACTTTTTTCTTTTTTTTTTCTTTCGGATAAATATAACTAAAGTAAGGTTGGCCCGATAATTTTATCTATATCTACATTAATCCATATTCAAATTCAATTCAATTATAAATGTATCATATACAATATTATATACAAGAAAACAAAAATAGGGTAACCCCTTTTCCTTTCCTGGACCATTTATTTAGTAAAGTTAAAGTAAGGTCATGAAATAGTTAAAGTTATTTATTTTGTATTTTATACATAATGGATTTACCTGGACCAATACATGATATTCTTGTTGTATTTCTGGGGTCAATTCTTGTATTAGGGGGTCTGGGGGTAGTATTATTTACCAATCCAATTTATTCTGCCTTTTCATTGGGATTGGTTCTTGTTTGTATATCCTTATTCTATATTTCATCGAACTCCTATTTTGTAGCTGCCGCACAGCTCCTTATTTATGTGGGAGCCATAAATGTCTTGATCATATTTGCTGTAATGTTCATGAATGGTTCAGAATATTCCAATAATTCCTATTTTTGGACCATTGGAGATGGGGTCACTTCGATGGTTTGTACAACTATTCTTTTTTCACTAATTACTACTATCCCAGATACGTCATGGTACGGAATTATTTGGACTGCAAGATCAAACCAGATTATGGAACAGGACCTAATAAATAACGTTCAACAAATTGGGATTCATTTATCAACAGATTTTTATCTTCCGTTTGAACTCATTTCAATAATTCTTTTAGTTTCCTTGATAGGTGCAATTACTATGGCTCGACAATAAGCAATAAAAATACTTAACTTATAATGATTCCCAATTCTTAGAATTCTAACTAAATTCTAAATAAATAAATAGAAATTTTTAGTTAAATCTATCTACCATCAATATCTTCTTTTGTTGTGTAATTGTTCTATTCTAATCAATTGAATCGGTTGAATTGTTGTTCATATTGAAATGAATCGAGATTGATAAGGAGTTAGTCAATGATGTTTGAGCATGTCCTTTTTTTGAGTGTTTATTTATTTTCTATTGGTATCTATGGATTGATCACAAGTCGAAACATGGTTAGAGCGCTTATGTGTCTTGAGCTTATACTAAATTCGGTTAATATCAATCTTGTAACATTTTCTGATATATTTGATAGTCGCCAATTAAAAGGAGACATTTTCTCAATCTTTGTTATAGCCATTGCAGCTGCTGAAGCAGCTATTGGACTTGCTATTGTTTCGTCGATCCATCGTAACAGAAAATCAACTCGTATTAATCAATCGAATTTGTTGAATAATTAGTGATAATCATCATAGATAATTTAAATAAAGACACATAAAAATATTTAATAGAATTGAAATACTATTTTTTATTGAATTTGAATGCAATTCAATAAAATGGAATTGCATTTTTATATTTATATTGAAATAATGATGACCAATTTGTTGGCCAATTAATTTGAATTCGCATGTGCAACTCGTATCATCATAATTGTTGAAACGAAAATCAAAGTGTTTTGACCTTTTCTCATAAACAGATTGATTTAAGAAATATATTGATTGTTTTTAATAAACCACTGTTTCGTCTGGTGTCTACAATATTACAATATATAATATATGATTCATTTACTACTAATTTGATTTGACCAGATCGAAAATCTTTTATGTTCAAAACTGTAATTTATAGATCCAATGTCACATTCAGTAAAAATTTATGATACATGTATAGGGTGTACTCAATGTGTACGAGCTTGCCCCACAGATGTATTGGAAATGATACCTTGGGACGGATGTAAAGCCAAGCAAATAGCTTCCGCGCCAAGAACCGAGGACTGTGTAGGTTGTAAGAGATGTGAATCTGCCTGCCCAACAGATTTTTTGAGTGTACGTGTTTATTTAGGGCCTGAAACAACTCGCAGCATGGCTCTATCTTATTGATACGTTACAAAAAACTCCACTTGAATCATTTGTGATTCCTCTTTACCGACAAAAGCCCGTGCTCGACAAAATATATTATTTTGAGGGCGGGCTTTTCTGGTCAAAATGTATCTTGTCTTTATCACGAGTTATTTTCCTTGGTTAACAATACTTGTTGTTTTACCGATATTCGCGGGTTCCTCAATTTTCTTTTTCCCTCATAGAGGGAATAAGATGTTTAGGTGGTATACTTTATGTATATGCTTATTAGAACTCCTTCTAACGACTTATGCATTCTGTTATCATTTCCAATTGGATGATCCATTAATGCAATTGAAGGAAGATTCTAAATGGATAGATGTTTTTGATTTCCACTGGAGACTAGGAATCGATGGACTTTCCATAGGACCCATTTTACTGACAGGATTTATCACTACTTTAGCAACTTTAGCAGCTTGGCCAATTACTCGAAATTCGCGGTTGTTCTATTTCCTGATGCTAGCAATGTACAGCGGTCAAATAGGATTATTTTCCTCTCGAGACTTTTTACTTTTTTTCATCATGTGGGAGTTAGAATTAATTCCTGTTTACTTACTTTTATCCATGTGGGGGGGAAAGAAACGTCTCTACTCGGCTACAAAGTTTATTTTGTACACTGCAGGGGGTTCCATTTTTTTCTTAATAGGAGTTCTAGGTATGGGTTTATATGGTTCCAATGAACCAACATTAGATTTTGAAAGATTAATTAATCAATCATATCCTGTGGCATTGGAAATAATATTCTATTTTGGCTTCCTTATTGCTTATGCTGTCAAATTGCCGATTATACCCCTACATACATGGTTACCTGATACCCATGGAGAAGCACATTACAGTACATGTATGCTTTTAGCTGGAATCCTATTAAAAATGGGCGCATATGGATTGATTCGGATCAATATGGAATTACTACCCCACGCCCATTCTATATTTTCTCCTTGGTTGGTGATAATAGGAACAATGCAAATAATCTATGCAGCTTCAACTTCTCTTGGTCAACGTAATTTAAAAAAGAGAATAGCCTATTCCTCTGTATCTCACATGGGTTTCACAATTATAGGAATTGGTTCTATAACCGACATGGGACTCAATGGAGCTATTTTACAAATGCTCTCTCATGGATTTATTGGTGCTGCACTTTTTTTCTTGGCGGGAACGAGTTGTGATAGAACACGTCTTGTTTATCTCGAAGAAATGGGAGGGATATCTATCCCAATGCCAAAAACATTTACCATGTTCAGTAGCTTCTCGATGGCTTCTCTTGCATTGCCAGGAATGAGTGGTTTTGTTGCGGAATTTGTAGTATTTTTTGGACTAATTACTAGTACAAAATATCTTTTAATGCCAAAAATACTAATTACTTTTGTAATGGCAATTGGAATGATATTAACTCCTATTTATTTATTATCTATGTTACGTCAGATGTTTTATGGATACAAGCTATTTAATATTCCAAACTCTAATTTTTGGGATTCTGGACTACGAGAACTATTTCTTTCAATCTGTATCTTTCTACCCGTAATAAGTATTGGTATTTATCCCGATTTTGTTCTCTCGTTATCAGTTGACAAGGTACACGCTATCTTATCCAATTATTATCATAGATAGTGTTTCATTAATGAAACGGAAGGAAAGTCTTATAATTCTTTGAATTTAATATTTTGAAAATTGTTTGCTGTACTGTATAATGAAAAAAGAAATAAAATGAATAAGAATTGTAATTAGATACATCTCGAGTTTTTGAGAACCATTTAAATTTGAATGATTCCTTGATTCAAATGGTTCTCAAAAACTCATAAAAACAAACTTTCGTTATATATGGGATGATGTTTTTATCTTATGTATTCTTCATGTAGTTTATTCAATTAGATGTTTATGTGAATGAACCATAACTATGTAGACCTATTCCTAATAGATTGATCCCAAAATAGCATATCCAAATTATAAGAAATCCTATAGAAGCTACAAGTGCCGAATTCGTACCTTTCCAATTTATATTTGTTCTAGTATGTAAATAAATCGCGAATATGGTCCAAGTAATAAATGCCCAAGTTTCCTTGGGGTCCCAATTCCAATAGGATCCCCATGCCTCATTAGCCCATACTGCTCCACAAAGAATACCTATGGTTAAAAAGGTAAACCCTAGACTAATGACACGATAACTCCAATAATCCAAACGCTCAGTTAATTGATATTTGTAATAATTTCGAAATGAAGGAAAAGAAGTGTTTTTAAAAACACTTCTTTTTTCATTCAAATATTCAATCTCACCAAAGAAAAATGACTTAATTAATAAATTATTGCTTTTACAAAAAATTTCGATGTTTTTTCGAAATGTAATGACTAGAAGAGCGACTGATAATAATGATCCGCATAAAAGAGCTGCATAGCTCAATAACATCATACTTACGTGCATCATTAACCACTGAGATTGTAGAGCAGGTACTAATATTGCAGATTGATGCATTTCAGTTGAAAGACCCGACATGGCAAAGCCTTGAGTAAAAATGGTACTTGGTGCAATTATTGTGCTTAAATCATTTTTAAGGTTACGTATCTTGGGAATCATATGAATAATGAAGAAACTACACGAAAGGAAGATTAATGACTCGTATAAATTACTTAATGGAAAATGTCCCGAAGAAATCCAACGAGAAACTAATAATCCTGTTATAGAGAAAAAGGTAGCTATCATCCCTTTTTCTGACGAATCACGTAATCCTACAATTTTGTGGACTAATAAGGTCATCAAATGAATCGTAATCACAATTGAAATGATCGAAAAAGAGATATGAGTTAATATATGTTCTAAAGTCGCAAATATCATAAAAGGGGTCCCATTACAGAATTGAAAATCGCGAATTGAATACATTTTAGGATCTATTGTATCTCTTTTAGAAGATGCCGCCGCTCGGACTCGAACCGAGATGCTTTAGCACTGCTTCCTAAGAGCAGCGTGTCTACCGATTTCACCACGGCGGCTTACTTGAAATAATAATAGTCAATTCATGTTGAATCGTCGAGATTCAAGGATTCAATATAGTTTAGGAAACATTAATTAGAATCAATGAATAAAGACTGGTTTGTGGTTTAAATATTTGAATCTTCAATAAAATACCTACCTAGATCGTCGTAGGTTTTTTAACAATCAACTTCCACGTACTAGAAACTAAGTTCTCTCCAAACAGTTGGAACTCCATAGTTTTTTCTCGGTTGAGGTATAAAACTATGTCTTTTTTTCTCTATTTTTTTATGATTTGTTTTTCATTTATCCGATTTCATGGATTCAAATGAAATTGAGTTTTTTTTTTCAATGAACAAAATCAAATAACTAGGATTTCATATCTATCACAATTTCATCATTAAATACAAATAATTTGTTACTTTTCTAATGATTTCGATACCTTAGTATATTTAAATTAAAGTATTAATATTCTTTATTGTGCATATAATTTATAATTTATGATACCGTTTACAAAACCAATTAAGTTTTGGGATAGGCATATAACAAAAGAGTTTCAATCTCTATCACAATTGTACTTTTCTATTGTGAAAAGTACAATTGTGATAGGGAAAAAAATAATACTTAGAACCCAATATACAAAAAACTCTTATTCTATATATCACAGCAGTGAGTTCTAAGTAATATTGAGAAATTCAATACAGAAAAATACATTAGTTAACATTCATTTTACAAAATTTGAGGTTCTTTAGGCTATATCAATTGAGATTATTCTAAGACTTTATTATTTGTTTGTCGCACAAAAAAACTTTTTGAATGCCCGGTGGAAACCGATTTCGCTAAAGAAAAAGTTTTTACTGCAACTAAATATCCTTTTTTCTTCCAAATATTTCTACGAATACGTTTTTTTGACATAGAAGTACGTTTTTTTGGAACTGCCATTCAAAAAGGGGGGTTTCTCCTTTTATCGTTGTATGTGAAAGACATGTATTCTTCAAAATAGATCATTCTTTTTAGTTATTATCTATACTTATTTCGTGTATGTGGATAATTTTTTTAATATACTCTTTTTAATATACATTGTTTTTTTACTTTAACATATAAATATATAATAAACATACAAATATATATAATACAAATATATTTATATATACATGTATATGTGATATATATATCACATATACGTATGCGCGTGCATCACACATCACATATATAAATGACATGAGGGAAAAAAAAATGGAAGAAAATAAGGGAAAATTAAAATTGATTAAGTCCAGAGTGCTATGTTCATAATTCAAAGTAAGGAGTATCATAAGATTTCCAATAAACATAAGTTTTTTTTATTGGATTGAAATCCAATCAATCAGTTACACAACAAGTTAGGTAATTACTCCCCTCCCAAAATGAACTAGAAAACCTAGGTATTTTTTTTTTTATTCGAATATAGATACTATGATCCATATTTGAATAAAAAAAGTACTCTTTTTTTGGTCTAACTCTTTTTCCTTACTATATTTAGTATACTATATAATATATTTATTATACTATTATAGTATAATAAATATATTATAGTATAATAAATATGTTTATTAATAGTATAATAAATAATACTATTATAGTATAATAAATATGTTTATTAATAAAAAAAAAAATAAAAAAATCTACTAAATAATAGTAGTAAGAAAATTATTAAAAAATCTCATATTCCTTTAGTCTTTTCTTAGTTAAAATAACTACTAGGTAATCGCCTTTACCTTTACATAGTTATTTGGTCATATTTTTTGACCAACCAATTGTCAATTTTGGAATATTAAAAATATCTGAAAAAAAAAAGTAAAATATTGGGATTCTTAATTATTCTGATTTTTTTTTCAGATATTTTTTTTTGTTGATTTCTTTTATTATTGTTCCTTTCTAAAAGGATAAAAAAGATAAGAATTGGTGAATCGAGAACAATTTGTAATTATAAGAAAAAAGAGTTTCTTTTCTT